GCTAGCGTAGCTTAACTAAAGCATAACACTGAAGATGTTAAGATGGACCCTAGAAAGTCCCGCGGGCACAAAGGCTTGGTCCTGACTTTACTGTCAACTTTAACTATATTTACACATGCAAGTATCCGCAACCCTGTGAGAATGCCCCACAGTTTTCTGCCCGAAAACAAGGAGCTGGTATCAGGCACACCCATTTTAAGCCCATGACGCCTTGCTTAGCCACACCCCCAAGGGAACTCAGCAGTGATAAACCTTAAGCTATAAGTGAAAACTTGACTTAGTTAAAGCTAAGAGGGCCGGTAAAACTCGTGCCAGCCACCGCGGTTATACGAGAGGCCCAAGTTGACAGACACCGGCGTAAAGCGTGGTTAAGGAAGACTAAAACTAAAGCCGAACACCTTCAAGGCAGTTATACGCATCCGAAGATACGAAGCCCCACCACGAAAGTGGCTTTACAAACCCTGACCCCACGAAAGCTACGACACAAACTGGGATTAGATACCCCACTATGCCTAGCCGTAAACATTGATAGAATTATACACCTTCTATCCGCCCGGGTACTACGAGCATCAGCTTAAAACCCAAAGGACTTGGCGGTACTTTAGATCCCCCTAGAGGAGCCTGTTCTATAACCGATGACCCCCGTTTAACCTCACCCTCCCTTGTCTCTCCCGCCTATATACCGCCGTCGTCAGCTTACCCTGTGAAGGTTAAATAGTAAGCAGAATTGGCATCGCCCAGAACGTCAGGTCGAGGTGTAGCGTATGAGAGGGGAAGAAATGGGCTACATTCGCTAACGTAGCGAATACGAACGATGCACTGAAAACGTTCATCTGAAGGAGGATTTAGCAGTAAGTGGAAAATAGAGCGTTCCACTGAAATCGGCTCTGAAGTGCGTACACACCGCCCGTCACTCTCCCCAAGCTCACTAATTTAAGTAACTAAATCACTACAATCGCGAAGGGGAGGCAAGTCGTAACATGGTAAGTGTACCGGAAGGTGCGCTTGGAAAAATCAGAGTATAGCTAAGACAGAATAGCATTTCCCTTACACTGAAAAGTCATCCGTGCAAATCGGGTTACCCTGACGCCAACAAGCTAGCCCAACCCAGCAAAAACAACAACCCATTATTTATACCCCCTAACACACCCACACTAATAAACAAACCATTTTACCCCCTCAGTATAGGCGATAGAAAAGGAACTATTGGAGCGATAGAGATAGTACCGCAAGGGAATGCTGAAAGAGAAATGAAATAACTCAGTAAAGCCTAAAAAAGCAGAGATTTAACCTCGTACCTTTTGCATAATGATTTAGCTAGTATTCTTCAAGCAAAGAGCACTTTAGTTTGAAACCCCGAAACTACGTGAGCTACTCCAAGACAGCCTATTAATAGGGCTAACCCGTCTCTGTGGCAAAAGAGTGGGAAGAGCTTTGAGTAGAGGTGACAGACCTACCGAACCTAGTTATAGCTGGTTACCTGAGAATTGGATAGGAGTTCAGCCCCCCGGCTTCTCTCTTCACCCCGGTCTTACCCCTACCGATTAATAAAGAAGCCGAGAGAGTTAATCAAAGGGGGTACAGCCCCTTTGAGACAAGATACAACTTTTCCAGGAGGATAAAGATCATAACAACTAAAGGTATCATGCCCAGGTGGGCCTAAAAGCAGCCATCCTACTAAAAAGCGTTAAAGCTTAAGCATTTGTTTATCCATATATCCAGACAACCCAATCTTAATCCCCTAACATTATCAGGTTATCTCATGCAAACATGAGAGCACACATGCTAATATGAGTAATAAGAGAGCCCTAGCCTCTCTCCTTGCACACGTGTACATCGGAACGAACCCCCTCCGAAAATTAACGGCCCCAAACAAAGAGGGTAGTGAACGATAAGTAAGCAACTAGAAAACCACTCAACACACAACCGTTAACCCCACACTGGTGTGTTTATAAGGAAAGACTAAAAGAAAAAGAAGGAACTCGGCAAACACATGAAGCCTCGCCTGTTTACCAAAAACATCGCCTCTTGCAAAAGCAAAGAATAAGAGGTCCAGCCTGCCCTGTGACTATATGTTTAACGGCCGCGGTATTTTAACCGTGCGAAGGTAGCGCAATCACTTGTCTTTTAAATGAAGACCTGTATGAATGGCACAACGAGGGCTTAACTGTCTCCTTTTTCAAGTCAATGAAATTGATCTCCCCGTGCAGAAGCGGGTATGAATACATAAGACGAGAAGACCCTATGGAGCTTTAGACACCAAGGCATTTCATGTTAAACACCACTTAATAAAGTACTAAACCAAATGAACCGTGCCCCTATGTCTTTGGTTGGGGCGACCGCGGGGAAACAAAAAACCCCCACGTGGAATGGGAGCACTGCCTCCTACAACCAAGAGCTGCAGCTCTAGAGAACAGAAATTCTGACCATCAGATCCGGCAATGCCGATCAACGGACCGAGTTACCCTAGGGATAACAGCGCAATCCCCTTTTAGAGCCCATATCGACAAGGGGGTTTACGACCTCGATGTTGGATCAGGACATCCTAATGGTGCAGCCGCTATTAAGGGTTCGTTTGTTCAACGATTAAAGTCCTACGTGATCTGAGTTCAGACCGGAGTAATCCAGGTCAGTTTCTATCTATGAAATGTTCTTTTCTAGTACGAAAGGACCGAAAAGAAGAGGCCAATGCCCCAGGTACGCCTCACCCCTCCTATTGAAAACAACTAAAATAGGCAAAAGGGCATACCCCCTAGTGCCCAAGATAATGGCATGTTGGGGTGGCAGAGCCCGGTTACTGCAAAAGACCTAAGCCCTTTTTACAGAGGTTCAAGTCCTCTCTCCAACTATGATTACTGCTCTTTTAACACACATCCTAAATCCCTTGGCTTTTATTGTTCCAGTTCTTCTGGCTGTCGCCTTCCTAACCTTGCTTGAACGAAAAGTATTAGGCTACATACAACTACGAAAAGGTCCTAATATCGTAGGACCTTACGGACTCCTCCAACCAATTGCAGACGGGGTCAAACTTTTCATTAAAGAGCCGGTCCGCCCCTCAACATCCTCCCCCGTTTTATTCCTTTTGGCACCAATACTTGCCCTCACTCTTGCTCTTACCCTATGAGCCCCTATGCCACTCCCCTATCCTGTTATTGACTTAAATCTAGGTATTCTATTTATCCTTGCCCTTTCGAGCCTAGCCGTATATTCAATTCTAGGCTCAGGCTGAGCATCAAATTCAAAATATGCCCTCATCGGGGCCCTCCGAGCCGTAGCCCAAACCATTTCATATGAAGTAAGCCTCGGACTTATCCTTTTGAATATTATTATTTTTACCGGGGGATTTACATTGCAAACCTTTAGTGTTGCCCAAGAGGCCATCTGATTAGTCATACCTGCCTGGCCCCTCGCCGCAATATGATATATTTCAACCCTGGCAGAAACAAACCGAGCCCCTTTTGATTTAACCGAAGGAGAGTCAGAACTAGTTTCTGGCTTCAACGTAGAGTACGCAGGGGGACCCTTTGCTTTATTCTTCCTAGCAGAATATGCTAATATTCTTCTCATGAATACACTCTCTGCCACACTATTCCTAGGAGCATCTCACATCCCAGCAATACCAGAACTTACTGCCGCAAACCTGATAATTAAAGCGGCACTTCTCTCCGTTGTTTTCCTTTGAGTGCGGGCCTCTTACCCCCGATTCCGATATGATCAACTCATACATCTTATCTGAAAAAACTTTCTTCCACTAACCCTAGCTCTGGTGATTTGGCACCTTGCACTCCCGATTGCATTCGCAGGCTTACCCCCTCAGCTATAATACACGGAGTCGTGCCTGAAGCCTAAGGGCCACTTTGATAGAGTGAACCATGGGGGTTAAAGTCCCCCCGACTCCTTAGAAAGAAGGGGTTTGAACCCTACCTAAAGAGATCAAAACTCTTTGTGCTTCCACTACACCACTTCCTAGTAAAATCAGCTAATTAAGCTTTTGGGCCCATACCCCAAACATGTTGGTTAAAATCCTTCTCTTACTAATGAACCCATACATCTTAGCCACCCTGCTGTTTGGCCTAGGCCTGGGAACCACGATTACATTCGCAAGTTCGCACTGACTTCTTGCATGAATGGGACTTGAAATAAATACCCTCGCCATTATTCCACTAATAGCACAAAACCACCACCCACGAGCAGTTGAGGCGACCACTAAGTATTTCCTTACCCAAGCTACCGCCGCTGCCATGCTATTATTTGCCAGTACTACAAACGCCTGACTCACCGGACAGTGATGCATCGAACAGATGACCCATCCTCTTCCTACCACAATAATTACTCTAGCCCTAGCCCTTAAAATCGGCCTGGCCCCCCTCCACGCCTGACTTCCCGAGGTCTTGCAAGGCTTAGACCTGACCACAGGACTTATTCTGTCCACTTGACAAAAACTTGCCCCCTTTGCACTTCTTCTCCAAATCCACCCCTCAAATTCCACAGTACTAATTACACTCGGTATTGCATCTACCCTTGTGGGCGGATGAGGTGGTTTGAACCAAACCCAATTACGAAAAATCCTGGCCTACTCATCAATTGCACATCTTGGGTGAATAATTCTCGTACTACAATTCTCACCCTCACTTACCCTTCTAACCCTATTAACCTACTTCCTTATGACATTTTCAACTTTCCTTGTATTTAAACTAAATAAAGCAACGAACATTAATGCCCTAGCTACCTCATGAACTAAAGCCCCTGCACTTACAGCTCTAACCCCTTTAGTACTCCTCTCACTAGGCGGTCTCCCACCACTCACGGGCTTTATACCTAAATGGCTTATTCTTCAGGAATTATCAAAACAAAATCTTGCCCCAATTGCAACCTTCGCTGCCCTTACCGCACTTTTAAGCCTCTACTTCTACCTCCGACTCTCCTACGCAATAACCCTAACCATGTCTCCAAACAATTTAGCCGGTACTACCCCTTGACGTCTATCTTCTATACAGCTCACCTTACCCCTAGCGACATCTCTAGTAGCCACCCTATCGCTCCTCCCACTAACTCCTGCCATTACAGCAATGCTCGTCCTTTAAGGGGCTTAGGATAACATGAGTCCAAGAGCCTTCAAAGCCCTAAGCGGGTGTGAAAATCCCCCAGCCCCTGATAAGACTTGCGGGACATTACCCCACATCTCCTGCATGCAAAACAGACACTTTAATTAAGCTAAAGCCTTCCTAGACAGGCAGGCCTCGATCCTACAAACTCTTAGTTAACAGCTAAGCGCCCAAACCAGCGAGCATCCGTCTACCTTTTCCGCCTCCCCGAGGGAAAGAGGCGGAAAGCCCCGGCAGACGTTAATCTGCTCCTCAAGATTTGCAATCTTATATGTCAAACACCTCAGAGCTTGATAAGAAGAGGGCTCAAACCTCTGTATATGGGGCTACAATCCACCGCTTACTCAGCCATCTTACCTGTGGCAATCACACGTTGATTTTTCTCGACCAACCATAAAGACATCGGCACCCTATATCTAGTATTTGGTGCATGAGCCGGAATAGTGGGCACAGCTCTAAGCTTGCTTATCCGGGCTGAACTAAGCCAACCGGGCGCCCTTCTCGGGGATGACCAAATCTACAATGTAATTGTTACGGCACATGCTTTCGTAATAATTTTCTTTATAGTAATACCAATTATGATTGGAGGGTTCGGCAACTGACTCATCCCCCTAATGATTGGGGCTCCAGACATAGCATTTCCTCGAATAAACAACATGAGTTTCTGACTTCTCCCACCCTCTTTCCTTCTACTCCTAGCATCTTCTGGTGTTGAAGCCGGTGCCGGAACTGGGTGAACAGTATACCCCCCTCTGGCAGGCAATTTAGCCCATGCCGGAGCATCAGTTGATCTAACTATTTTTTCACTACACTTAGCAGGGGTCTCTTCAATTCTAGGGGCTATTAATTTCATCACAACAATTATTAATATGAAACCAGCAGCTATTTCTCAGTACCAAACACCTTTATTTGTGTGAGCCGTCCTAATTACAGCCGTCCTTCTTCTTCTATCCCTTCCCGTTCTCGCTGCTGGTATTACGATGCTTCTGACGGACCGTAACCTAAATACAACCTTTTTTGACCCGGCAGGTGGGGGAGACCCAATCCTTTACCAACACCTGTTCTGATTCTTTGGCCATCCGGAAGTATATATTCTTATTCTACCAGGATTCGGAATAATTTCCCATATTGTTGCATACTACTCTGGTAAGAAAGAACCATTTGGATACATGGGCATGGTCTGAGCTATGATGGCCATTGGCCTACTAGGTTTTATCGTATGAGCCCATCACATGTTTACTGTAGGAATAGACGTAGATACACGAGCCTACTTTACATCCGCAACAATAATTATTGCAATTCCTACCGGTGTAAAAGTATTCAGCTGACTTGCAACTCTGCACGGAGGTAATATTAAATGAGAAACCCCTCTTTTATGAGCTATCGGTTTTATTTTCCTCTTCACAGTTGGAGGTTTAACAGGTATCGTACTAGCTAATTCATCTCTAGATATCGTCCTCCACGATACATACTATGTTGTAGCCCACTTCCATTATGTGCTATCTATAGGAGCCGTATTTGCCATCGTTGCTGCTTTCGTACACTGATTCCCTCTATTTACAGGTTACACCCTACACAGCACATGAACTAAAATCCATTTTGGGGTAATGTTCGTGGGTGTAAACCTAACATTCTTCCCCCAGCATTTCCTTGGCCTAGCCGGAATGCCTCGACGATATTCAGACTACCCTGATGCCTACACCCTGTGAAACACAATTTCTTCTATTGGCTCACTAATTTCCCTAGTAGCAGTAATTATGTTCCTATTCATTATTTGAGAAGCATTCGCTGCCAAACGTGAAGTAATGTCAGTAGAATTAACTGCAACTAACGTAGAATGACTACACGGCTGCCCTCCCCCTTACCACACATTCGAGGAACCTGCGTTTGTCCTAGTTCAATCAAATTAACGAGAAAGGGAGGAGTTGAACCCCCATAAATTGGTTTCAAGCCAACCACATCACCGCTCTGTCACTTTCTTTATAAGATACTAGTAAAACATCTATTACACTGCCTTGTCGAGGCAGAATTGTGGGTTTGATTCCCGCGTATCTTACATAAATAATGGCACATCCCTCACAGCTAGGATTTCAAGATGCAGCTTCACCTGTTATAGAAGAACTTCTTCATTTCCATGATCACGCCCTGATAATCGTTTTTTTAATCAGCACGCTGGTACTTTACATTATTGTGGCTATAGTTTCAACCAAGCTTACCAATAAATACATTCTAGATTCCCAAGAAATTGAAATTATCTGAACAATTCTCCCAGCAATTATCCTTATTCTTATTGCTCTCCCCTCTCTCCGAATTCTGTACCTTATGGACGAAATTAACGACCCCCATTTAACAATTAAAGCCGTAGGACATCAATGATACTGAAGCTACGAATATACAGACTACGAAGACCTCGGTTTTGACTCTTATATAATCCCTACGCAAGATCTAACCCCAGGTCAGTTCCGACTACTCGAGGCAGACCACCGAATAGTAATCCCTGTTGAATCCCCAATCCGGATTTTAATTTCTGCTGAAGATGTCCTTCACTCGTGAGCAGTTCCTTCCCTTGGTGTAAAAATAGACGCAGTACCTGGACGACTAAACCAAACAGCCTTTATCGCATCACGTCCTGGCGTATTCTACGGTCAATGCTCCGAAATTTGTGGTGCTAATCACAGTTTTATGCCTATTGTAGTAGAAGCAGTCCCACTAGAACACTTTGAAAACTGATCATCTCTAATACTTGAAGACGCCTCGCTAAGAAGCTAAACCGGGAACAGCGTTAGCCTTTTAAGCTAAAGATTGGTGACTCCCAACCACCCTTAACGACATGCCCCAACTCAACCCCGCACCCTGGTTTGCCATTCTAGTCTTCTCCTGATTAGTTTTCCTAATCGTTATTCCTCCTAAAGTTATAGCCCATAACTTCCCAAATGAACCAACTCCCCAAAGCACAGAAAAACCTAAAGGGGAACCTTGAAACTGACCATGATACTAAGCTTCTTTGACCAATTTATGAGCCCCGTTTATTTAGGTATTCCTCTAGTCGGTTTAGCCCTTACCCTCCCCTGACTTCTTTTCCCCGCACCTACAACCCGATGATTAAACAACCGGCTTTTAACACTTCAGAACTGATTTATTGGCCGATTTGCTCACGAGCTTTTTATACCCGTTAACCTGCCAGGCCACAAATGAGCCGTCCTATTAACTTCATTAATGTTGTTCTTAATTTCCCTAAACATACTAGGCCTCCTTCCGTATACCTTCACCCCCACTACACAACTTTCTCTCAATATGGGCCTTGCATTTCCCCTTTGACTAGCGACAGTTATTATTGGAATGCGAAACCAACCAACCGAAGCCCTCGGCCACCTTCTTCCTGAAGGAACTCCTGTCCCTCTTATCCCAATCTTAATTATTATCGAAACAATTAGCCTATTTATTCGCCCATTAGCACTTGGGGTTCGACTAACCGCCAATCTTACAGCTGGTCATCTTTTAATTCAACTAATTGCAACAGCCGCAACCGTTCTCCTTCCATTGATACCAACTGTGGCAATCTTAACAGCAACTATTCTGTTTCTCTTAACACTACTAGAAGTTGCGGTAGCAATAATTCAAGCTTATGTATTCGTTCTTCTCCTAAGCCTTTATCTACAAGAAAACGTCTAATGGCCCACCAAGCACACGCATACCACATAGTTGACCCCAGCCCATGACCCTTAACAGGCGCAGTTGCTGCCCTACTAATGACGTCAGGCCTTGCCATCTGATTTCACTTCCATTCTACGACACTAATAACTGTCGGACTAGTCCTTCTTCTCCTCACCATATACCAATGATGACGGGATATCATCCGAGAAGGAACTTATCAAGGACATCACACGCCCCCTGTCCAAAAAGGTTTACGATATGGTATGATTTTATTTATCACCTCCGAAGTATTCTTTTTTCTAGGATTTTTCTGAGCCTTTTACCACGCCAGCCTTGCTCCTACTCCCGAACTAGGTGGCTGCTGACCACCCACTGGAATCACCACCCTAGATCCATTCGAAGTGCCCCTTTTAAACACCGCAGTTCTCCTTGCATCAGGTGTAACAGTAACCTGGGCACATCACAGCATTATGGAAGGAGCTCGAAAACAGACAATCCAGTCTCTAACGCTAACTATTCTTCTAGGCTTCTACTTCACCTTCCTACAAGCCATAGAGTACTACGAGGCCCCTTTCACAATCGCAGATGGAGTATATGGTTCTACATTTTTTGTGGCAACAGGCTTCCACGGACTCCATGTTATCATTGGCTCAACATTTCTAGCTGTATGCCTACTTCGTCAAATTCGCTACCACTTTACATCAGACCACCACTTTGGATTTGAGGCAGCTGCCTGATACTGACATTTCGTAGACGTTGTTTGACTCTTCCTATACGTATCCATCTATTGATGAGGATCTTAATCTTTCTAGTATTAATTTAGTATAAGTGACTTCCAATCACCAGGCCTTGGTTAAAATCCAAGGAAAGATAATGAACCTAGTCACAACAATCATTGCAATTGCTATCGCATTATCTACTGTCCTAGCTATTGTCTCCTTCTGACTACCACAGATAACGCCCGATCACGAGAAGCTTTCCCCTTACGAGTGCGGCTTCGACCCGCTTGGTTCAGCCCGCCTACCATTTTCAATACGCTTCTTTCTCGTCGCCATCCTTTTTCTTCTGTTTGATCTAGAAATTGCACTCCTCCTACCACTTCCCTGAGGAGACCAACTACCCTCACCACTAACAACATTCGTTTGAGCTTCTACCGTCCTAATCCTCTTAACACTCGGGCTAATCTACGAGTGGCTTCAAGGAGGCCTTGAGTGGGCCGAATAGGTGGTTAGTTTAAGTAAAACCCTTGATTTCGGCTCAAAAGCCTATGGTTAAAGTCCATAACTACCTAATGACCCCTGTTCACTTCGCTTTTTCATCAACCTTTATGTTAGGCCTAGCGGGTTTGGCCTTCCACCGAACCCATCTTCTCTCAGCCCTCCTGTGCTTAGAGGCTATAATACTCTCCCTATTTATTGCCCTCTCGATCTGAACCCTTCAACTAGACTCAACGAACTTCTCAGTCTCCCCTATGCTACTATTAGCTTTTTCAGCCTGTGAAGCAAGTGCTGGCCTTGCCCTATTAGTTGCAACCGCCCGCACACATGGAAGCGACCGACTTCAAAGCCTTAATCTCCTACAATGCTAAAAATCCTTATCCCTACGCTTATGCTAGTTCCTACAGCCTGATTAGTCAAACCAAAATGGTTATGGCCCTCAACCCTCGCACACAGTCTTATCATCGCACTAGCCAGCTTAACTTGACTAGAGAACCTGTCAGAAACAGGCTGAGCCTCGCTCAACCTTTATATGGCCACAGACCTCTTATCCACTCCCCTGTTAGTTCTTACCTGCTGACTATTACCCCTTATAATCTTGGCCAGCCAAAACCATACAGCCTCAGAACCCCTAAATCGCCAACGGATGTATATCACCTTGCTAACATCACTTCAAATCTTCCTTATTTTAGCCTTCAGTGCCACTGAAATCATTATATTTTATATTATATTTGAAGCCACTCTAATTCCTACCCTAGTAATTATTACTCGCTGGGGAAACCAAACAGAGCGCCTGAACGCAGGAACCTACTTCTTATTTTATACACTAGCAGGTTCTTTACCTCTTCTGGTAGCCCTCTTACTTCTTCAAAACAACACAGGAACTCTCTCCATATTAACCCTTCAATACTCCTCCCCCCTGCAGCTCGGGTCATACGCAGATATGTTATGATGAGCAGGATGCCTCCTCGCATTCCTAGTAAAAATACCCCTCTATGGTGTTCACCTCTGGCTTCCTAAAGCACACGTAGAGGCCCCAATTGCAGGCTCTATAATTCTTGCAGCTGTACTCCTTAAACTAGGGGGCTATGGTATGATACGAATAATAATTATACTCGAACCACTCACTAAGGAATTAAGTTACCCCTTTATCATCTTTGCCCTTTGAGGTGTAATCATAACAGGTTCAATTTGCCTCCGACAAACAGATCTGAAATCCCTCATTGCCTACTCATCAGTAAGCCATATGGGTCTCGTAGCTGGAGGAATTCTAATTCAAACACCATGGGGATTCACAGGAGCACTTATCCTAATAATTGCACATGGCTTAACATCTTCTGCTTTGTTCTGTTTAGCAAATACTAATTACGAACGAACCCACAGCCGAACAATAGTACTGGCACGAGGACTCCAAATGGTCCTTCCCCTAATAACGTCATGATGGTTTATTGCCAGTCTTGCCAACCTAGCTCTTCCCCCACTGCCTAACCTCATGGGTGAACTAATGATTATTACTTCTCTCTTTAACTGGTCCCACTGAACCCTAGCACTAACAGGAGCAGGCACATTAATCACTGCCGGTTACTCGCTCTATATGTTCTTAATAACACAACGAGGCCCAATCCCCGCACACATTATTGCCGTAGACCCCTCACACTCCCGAGAACACCTACTCCTAACCCTTCATATGTTACCCCTGGTCCTCCTCATCCTCAAACCAGAACTAATTTGAGGTTGAACCGCCTGTAGATATAGTTTAACATAAAATATTAGACTGTGGCTCTAAAGACGGGGGTTAAAATCCCCCTATTTACCGAGAGAGACTCGCCAGTAGCGAAAACTGCTAATTTTCGTGACCTTGGTTGGACCCCAAGGCTCACTCGCATGGGCTTCTAAAGGATAACAGCTCATCCGCTGGTCTTAGGAACCAGAAACTCTTGGTGCAAATCCAAGTAGTAGCTATGCACCCGACATCCCTAATAATAACAACCAGCCTAATTATTATTTTTGCATTACTGACATATCCCGTTTTTACAACCCTTTCCCCTCGCCCACAAACCCCCGACTGGGCCTTAACTAGTGTTAAAACCGCAGTTAAACTTGCCTTCTTCGTAAGCTTACTCCCCCTATTCTTGTTCTTAAATGAGGGTGCAGAGACCATCATCACCAGCTGAAGCTGAATGAACACCCTTACATTTGATGTTAACATTAGCCTTAAGTTTGATCACTACTCCATTATCTTTACCCCTATTGCATTATACGTAACATGGTCTATCCTCGAATTTGCATCGTGATACATACATGCAGACCCCTTCATAAATCGGTTCTTCAAATACCTACTAATTTTCCTTATTGCTATAATTATTCTAGTTACAGCAAACAATATATTTCAACTTTTCATCGGCTGAGAAGGTGTTGGGATCATATCATTTCTTCTCATCGGCTGATGGTACGGCCGAGCGGATGCTAACACGGCTGCTCTACAAGCAGTGGTTTATAACCGAGTCGGAGATATTGGCCTTATTTTAGCCATAGCATGAATGGCAACTAACCTAAATTCATGGGAGATACAGCAAATATTTGCAGCCGCTAAAGGCCTTGACTTAACACTCCCTCTCCTGGGCCTAATTGTTGCCGCCACCGGTAAGTCTGCCCAATTTGGCCTTCACCCGTGACTCCCCGCCGCTATAGAGGGTCCTACGCCGGTCTCTGCCCTACTGCACTCAAGCACAATAGTTGTTGCAGGTATCTTTCTTCTCGTCCGAATGAGCCCTCTATTGGAACATAACCAAACGGCTCTAACCGTGTGCCTTTGTTTAGGTGCCTTAACAACGCTATTTACAGCCACCTGTGCTCTAACCCAAAATGACATCAAAAAAATTGTTGCATTCTCAACATCCAGTCAGCTTGGTCTTATAATAGTAACTATCGGACTAAACCAGCCCCAACTTGCATTCCTCCATATCTGCACTCATGCCTTCTTCAAAGCAATACTTTTCCTCTGCTCAGGGTCAATTATTCACAGTTTGAATGACGAACAGGACATTCGAAAAATAGGAGGTATACATCACCTCACCCCTTTCACCTCATCCTGTTTGACAGTTGGGAGCCTTGCTTTAACAGGTACACCTTTCCTGGCCGGATTTTTCTCCAAGGATGCTATCATTGAAGCACTAAACACATCACACCTTAACGCCTGAGCCCTAACGCTTACCCTACTTGCCACCTCATTTACGGCCATTTACAGCCTCCGGGTTGTATTCTTCGTGTCCATGGGACACCCTCGATTCAATTCTCTCTCCCCTATTAATGAAAACAACCCGGCTGTAATTAATCCAATCAAACGACTAGCCTGAGGAAGCATTATCGCCGGTCTTTTAATTACCTCTAATATTCTTCCCCTAAAAACACCGGTTATATCAATACCCCTCGTGCTAAAACTAGCAGCCCTTATCGTAACCATCCTCGGCCTAATTATTGCCCTGGAATTAGCATCACTCACAAGCAAACAATTTAAACCCACCCCTGTCCTAGCCGCTCACCACTTCTCAAATATGTTAGGGTTCTTCCCAGCTATCATTCACCGTTTTACGCCTAAACTTAACCTAGTATTGGGCCAGACCATTGCTAGCCAAATAATTGACCAAACTTGGTTAGAAAAAACAGGCCCAAAGGCACTAGTCTCATCTAATGTTCCACTAATTACTACTACAAGTAATACCCAGCAAGGAATAATCAAAACCTATCTTACTCTTTTCCTTCTTACCCTGGCCCTGGCCATCCTCCTGATTTCTTATTAAACCGCTCGAACCGTCCCTCGGCTCATTCCTCGTGTTAATTCCAGTACTACAAATAACGTAAGAAGAAGTACCCACGCACTAATTACTAGTATACCTCCCCCCAACGAATACATTAATGCAACTCCTCCCAGATCTCCTCGAAAGACAGAGAATTCCTCCACATCATCTGCAGGCACTCAAGAAGCCTCGTACCAACCCCCTCAAAGGAGCCCACAAGCTGAGACTACCCCTACCATATAAACTACTATGTATAATACAACAACTGGACTCCCTCAACTTTCAGGATAAGGCTCAGCGGCTAAAGCTGCTGAGTAAGCAAATACAACCAACATACCCCCCAAATAAATTAAAAAAAGCACTAATGATAAGAAAGATCCTCCATGGCTTACGAGAACTCCACACCCCATACCCGCGACAACTACTAAGCCTAAAGCAGCAAAATAAGGAGAGGGATTGGAAGCAACCGCAACCAAGCCCACAACTAAACCAATTAATAACAGACACATCATATAAGTCATAATTCCTGCCAGGACTTTAACCAGGACTAATGGCTTGAAAAACCACCGTTGTTATTCAACTACAAGAACCCTAATGGCTAGCCTTCGAAAAACCCACCCGCTACTAAAAATCGTTAACGACGCACTAATTGACCTTCCTGCCCCTGCAAACATTTCCGCATGATGAAACTTTGGATCCCTACTTATACTCTGCTTAGTCTCACAAATCCTTACAGGACTATTTCTAGCTATGCATTATACCCCCGATATCAACTCAGCCTTCGCTTCCGTAGCCCACATCTGCCGGGACGTCAACTTCGGATGACTAATTCGTAACCTTCACGCAAACGGTGCCTCCTTTTTCTTTATCTGCATTTACGCTCACATTGGCCGAGGACTTTATTACGGCTCATACCTTTTTAAAGAAACATGAAACACAGGAGTTGTTCTCCTCCTACTAGTTATGATGACTGCATTCGTAGGCTACGTTCTTCCCTGAGGCCAAATGTCTTTCTGAGGAGCAACAGTCATTACCAACCTTTTATCTGCCGTTCCTTATGTAGGAACTATGCTAGTAGAATGAATCTGAGGCGGCTTCTCAGTAGATAACGCTACCCTCTCTCGATTCTTTGCCTTCCACTTCCTCTTCCCCTTCGTTATTCTAGCAATAGCAGTCCTTCACTTGTTATTTCTCCACGAAACCGGGTCTAACAATCCAATTGGCCTTAACTCAAATGCAGATAAAATTTCTTTCCACCCATACTTCTCCTACAAGGATATCCTGGGCTTTGTTCTCTTGCTAGTTCCCCTGGCCGCTTTAGCACTATTTTCCCCTAACCTCTTAGGAGACCCAGACAACTTCACACCCGCAAACCCTATGGTTACCCCTCCACATATCAAACCTGAGTGATATTTCCTATTCGCATACGCCATTCTGCGTTCCATCCCAAACAAACTGGGAGGCGTACTGGCCCTACTAGCTTCAATTCTAGTTTTAATAGTAGTGCCATTCCTCCATACGTCAAAACAGCGAGCCCTTACATTCCGACCAGTATCCCAATTCCTGTTCTGAACCCTTATCGCGGACGTAATTATTCTAACATGAATCGGAGGTATGCCAGCAGAACAACCTTTTATTATCATCGGCCAAGTAGCATCCGTCCTTTATTTCTCCGTATTCCTAGTGTTCTTCCCACTCGCAGGATGAGCGGAAAACAAAATCCTTGGATGAGCCTGCATTGGTAGCTCAGCGTCAGAGCGCCGGTCTTGTAAACCGGACGCCGGAGGTTAAAGTCCTCCCCTTTGCTCAAAGAAAAGAGATTTTAACTCCTACCCTTAACTCCCAAAGCTAAGATTCTGCTTAAACTATTCTTTGATGTACGTTTATACATATATGTATTTACACCATATATTTATAGTAACCATATCAATAATGCATTAGGACATACATGTATAATAAACATATCTAGTATTTAACCATTCATATAACAACATATTATGTACGTTTACATAAACCATTACTATATATATATTCATTTTATTATCTTCCCTTATAAGAGATTTAAGACCTAACACAATCGTCCATAAGAACATATATACCAGGAAGTACATCCCTTATAAATTAAGACAATTATGCGCAGTAAGAGCCCACCAACCAGCTCATATCTTAATGAATACGTTTATTGAAGGTGAGGGACAATAATTGTGGGGGTTTCACCTAGTGAACTATTCCTGGCATTTGGTTCCTACTTCAGGGCCATAAATTGATATTATTCCTCACACTTTCATCGACGCTGACATAAGTTAATGGTGGAGTACATACGACTCGTTACCCACCATGCCGAGCGTTCACTCCATCGGGCAAGTGGTTCTCTTTTTTGGTTTCCTTTCACTTGACACTTCAGAGTGCACACGGTAAATTGATAAAAGGTAGTACATTTCCTTGACTCCAAGGAATTGGTATCCAGGGTGGAAATCCATTCTATAAAGAATTGCATTATAGGATATCATGAGCATAAATGAAAAATCACTCCTATAATATCTAAGATACCCCCTGTGGGTTTTTTCTCGTTAAACCCCCCTACCCCCCTAAACTCCTGAGATACCTAACGTTTCTGTAAACCCCCCGTAAACAGAAGAACCTCGAGTAGGAAATTCCATAACCTAAAGTGTGTTTATTTACATTATTATAAATATTACGTAT